GTATAACCCCCTTGTCTTTCAGAAATACCTGATACGGAGATAAAAAAGAATCAAAATTTCTGCTAGATCCCTTTTTTCCCTGGGATTGTAGTTCAATTGGTCAGAGCACCGCCCTGTCAAGGCGGAAGCTGCGGGTTCGAGCCCCGTCAGTCCCGACGGATCCAATAAATGCATCAATGAATCTCTCCTTTTTTATGAAAGGGGCTGGGGGCTTTCATTCCCAAAGCAAGGGGTGATCCTTATTTTTTTTATTTTGATTCTTTGTTTGGGTTTGTAACTATGTAACTGATAGAAATGAAAGGGCAATCTGATGATACTTCATTAGATAATAATTGTACAAGAAAGGAAGACGTAAAGTAGGTTAGAGAAAAAAAGAAAGGAAATGGATGAGAAATAAAGGAATTTTGGATGGGGTCAGAAATCAAAGTTTGGGTTCGGTATGGATAAAAGAACTTCCTATGTTATACTATTCAATTCTCGACAACGAATTGATTTGATAGTTCCGATATTGTTATTCATGATATTGATCGGATTCAAGATAATCGAGCGAGATCTTTTTTATTGAATTTAAATTTTAAATAAAGGCAAAAGATTTATCCTCTCTATGGGACCAAATCCCGAGTTATTGTGAAGTAAAAAAAACGATGAGATTATGGAAGTTAATATTCTTGCATTTATTGCTACTGCACTATTCATTCTAGTTCCTACTGCTTTTCTACTTATCATTTATGTAAAAACAGTTAGTCAAAATAATTAGTTATTTTGAATAAAACTTGGGTTCCGAGTTCTTAAATTGACGAAATGAAAAGGATTCCCATCTAAATGAACGGACTATAATTGGAAGTATTCCGATAGTATGGTAAGAAAGAATCATCTATTTCTTTCTACCATACTATCTAGTTATTAGTGTTATTGTAGTGTATTAAAGTTGTACAATCTACAAAGTTGTACTCTAGTATCAAAACAGAGGTTTACATTGATGTAGATCAATCTACAATATTATCTTGATATATGTGGATATCAATTCCACATATGGAATTGACCTAGAGACCCATTCTTCTTATTTGCTACATCTATTTGTTCTTTATGTTCTGACTATCAAAAAATTGATACAGTTAGATCGACAATTAGTAGTACCTCTAGAGGCCGCTTCTTCCCCATACTACGAGTGAAAGGGAAAATGTAAAGACTACCATTAAAGCAGCCCAAGCAAGACTGACTATATCCATGTGAATTATGTCCCCTATCTCTATAAATATGAAGGAATTATCCCATTTTTCCTCACTAATAATAGTGGAATCCATGGCGCAGAGTCAAAAGGGGATTCCGTCCTAACACTAGGGATAAAGCACTCCAATAAATCAACTCATAAGAAATTCTTATATGTATTCCTTCTAATTGGGAAACAAGCAAAATACGTAGTAATATCTTAAGGGATTATTTTTAATGGAATATGTAGTAAAGTAATCATAAGGCCTATTCCGTTTTTGTTGATCTTTCTAAGTAAAAAGCATAAAAATAAAAACCATTATCTATTCCATACCACAAATTCCCCTTTTGATCTAACCCGAACCCTATCTTTCTTTCTCGACGATTATCTCATAGTAGGGAGACAGTATATTCTTGATTAAGGGTTGCCGAAAAGAAATTATTTTTCCCCTTCCTTTCTTCTATAAATATAAAAAGAATAAAAAGAAACTATCTATTCAATCAATATCCCGACCAGGATTCGCGCGAGTCCGTCGTTCGTTGTCTTCGGCCCCTTTACCACAACTATTAATTCCATCCAATTAGATTTCCTATCAAATCAAACTCTCCAATCTAGCTCAAGATCCAGTCATTGTACACGACATTAATAAATAATTAGTAAGTAGTCAACCGAAGTCTTGGTAATCCCTCTGCTATTACTAAAAAATAGCATATTTATTTGAATCCCAAGGATTTAGAATCTTTTATTTATACTATACAAACCCCACCCAGCTAAGATGCTTATGCTTAGAAGCAAACAAGAATGAACAGCCCCGTTCTGATATTCTGATAGGCAATAATTCGGCGAGTTATATTAACTTAACAGATAACAGAAGAAGATATTTTGAGTCTTTTGTTGATTAGGCGACACCCGGATTTGAACTGGGGAAAAAGGATTTGCAGTCCCCCGCCTTACCACTCGGCCATGCCGCCAAAATGATACAAAATATATGAAAATGTTCCTGGATTAACGAACAGCTTTTTTTTTATTCTACTTGCATCTCCAGTCCTCTTTTCCTTAACCCTTTTCCTAAAAAAAACCTTCCCTTTTTGATTTATCCCCCGATTGATTATATAGTATCTCAAAAAATACACAATGCTAAAAGCCTTTTCTCACTCTTATATTGAATTGAATGAAAAAGAAAATGTGATTTTCCATCACAAAAGATAAATTTAATTTATGACAAAACCAATTGGAACCGTTAACTGTTAACTGCTGACTGCGAATTCATGAACGATTCTTGGATTTGAA